GTAATGCTGCATCTCTCCCAAGACCCGGGCCTTTTATCATGACTTCTGCTCGTTGCATACCCTGATCTACTACTGTACGAATAGCATTTGCGGCTGCGGTTTGAGCAGCAAATGGCGTCCCTCTTCTTGTGCCCCTGAAGCCACAAGTACCGGCTGAGGACCAAGAAACCACCCTACCCCGTATATCTGTAACCGTTACAATAGTATTGTTGAAACTTGCTTGAACATGAATAACTCCTTTTGGTATTCGACGTCCATTCTTACGTGAACCAATGTGTCCATTCCTGCGTGAGCCAATTCTTGGTATGGTTTTTGTCATATTTTATCATCTCATAAATATGAGTCAGAGATATACGGATATATCCATTTCATGTCAAAACAGGCCCTTTATTTGTGTATTGGGTCCTTTGTAGAGTCCCTTTTAAGAAAGATTATCCCTGTCTCTGTTTATGCCTCGGGTTGGAACAAATTACTATAATTCGTCCCCGCCTACGGATCAGTCGACATTTTTCACAAATTTTACGAACGGAGGCCCTTATTTTCATATTTGTCATTCCTTACCTTAATTCTGAATCTACTTTATTGGATTGGAAGAAAATAAGTCTCTTGAAATTTTGAACCCATAATTGTATCCGCACGAGAGGGATGTTGAAAAAGCCGCTTAATTTAATCATTCGAATCTTTGTTGCGGAGTCCATAAATTATGCGTCCCCTGGTTGAATCATAACGACTTACTTCAATTTTCACTCTATCGCCCGGCAGTATCCGTATAAAACTACGTCGGATCCTTCCTGAAACATAACCTAGAATCAGATCTTCATTATCTAAACGAACCCGAAACATACCGTTGGGAAGTGATTCAGTAATTAAACCTTCATGAATCCATTTTTGTTCTTTCATTCCAGGTAACCCCCTTGAATTATCAACTAATGGAGGAGGAGTGATATTAGACAACCCGCCTTTCCTTTTTTTCACAAAACAAATAGGAAGTTACGGATGCAATTTGTATACCAGAAAGGTCACCATATATAACATAAAATTTCTCCTCCGATTCCTTCTAGTCGAGCCTCTCGGTCTGTCATTATACCCCGAGAAGTAGAAAGAATTACAATACCCATTCCTCCTAAAATCCTAGGAATTCTCCGACGGTTGGAATAGATTCGTAGGCCGGGTCGGCTTATACGTTTTAAAACAGTTCTATATGGTCCTTTTCTATTCCTTCTATGTCGCAGAGTTGAAACCAATAAATTTTTATTGCTTGCTCGATATTTTCTCACATTTTCGATAAAGCCTTCTCGTAGAAGTATTTTAACAATGTTTTCGGTGATATTTGTAGATGCTATTTGAACCGTTCCTTTTTTATCCATGTCAGCATTTCGTATAGAAGTTATTATTTCGGCAATAGTGTCCCTACCCATGATGAACTATAATTATTGGTGCCTCCGCGTTTTTATATAATCAACATACTCTGCTTTTTTATTCTTTTTTTTTTTTTTATGAATTCTTCATTTTTATGAATTATTAAAGGTATATGCGTGAGAAACAATCTACTAATGTATTCTACTAATTAATTGAATCTAATTCAGATACCCTATTATTTTATGTTCTCATCTATTAGTATTTATAATACCTCAGGGGCTAATGAGACTATTTTAGTAAAATTCAGCTGTCTCAATTCCCGGGCGATCGCACCAAAAACTCGAGTTCCTTTTGGATTTCCTTCTTGATCAATGACAACTGCTGCATTGTCATCATATTGTATTATCATACCATTGCCACGCTTAAGTTCTTTACAAGTACGTACAATTACAGCTCGGATCACTTCTGATCTTTGTAGAGGCATATTTGGAACTGCTTCTTTGATTACAGCAACAATAACGTCACCAATATGAGCATATCGGCGATTGCTGGCTCCTATGATTCGAATACACATTAATTCTCTAGCCCCGCTGTTGTCCGCTACATTTAAATAGGTCTGAGGTTGAATCATATTATTATTTTTTTTATCCTTTTTTTTTCTTTCAAGGGCGAAGAAAAAAAAAAGAAGAAATATTGTTTGTCCATAAATAAAATAAATAAATAAACTGCGGTTTTTTTCATCACAAAGGCCCCTTTACTTTCGTTCCACATCCCTATCCCGAAATAACGAATTGAGTTCGTATAGGCATTTTGGACGCAGCTATAGAAATAGCTTCTCTAGCTACAATTTCTGATACTCCACCCATTTCATAAAGTATTCGACCCGGTTTAACGACGGATACCCAATATTCGGGGGATCCTTTCCCCGAACCCATACGTGTTTCGGTAGGCCTTACTGTAACAGGTTTGTCTGGAAATATACGTACCCATATTTTTCCACCACGACGCGCATATCGTGTCATAGCTCGTCGCCCCGCTTCTATTTGTCTAGATGTGATCCAAGCGGGTTCAAGTGCCTGAAGGGCGTATCCGCCGAAACAAATTTGATTGCCTCGATAAGATATTCCCTTCATTCTTCCTCTATGCTGTTTACGAAATCTGGTTCTTTTTGGGTTATAGTTGATGGTTGTTTCTCAATGCCATCTCTACTGCAGAACCGGACATGAGAGTTTCTTCTCATCCAGCTCCTCGCGAATGAAACGATTCAATAATATTTCAGATATATATATATAAATTAATATAACGTAATTGTCTTTTATTTTATAATTAATGAATCCTCATTTTTACCTTTATTGAATATTGAATCGCCCAAAACTTAGCAACCCAATAAGGCTTTCGCGGGCGAATATTTGCTCTTTCAACATCCCTTTCATTCGTAGGAGCATCCCACGACTTATCAGAATAAATGCATTCATTATTGGTTCTTGGCTCGTTCCGCCATCCCACCCAATGAATCATTAGGATTCGTTTTCAAGGGAATCTTCCGCAGTCACAGGTTCTGTCGTTCCCATCGCTTCTCGATTAATGGCTAGGCCCGAACTCTGCAATGGAGCTCCTAATAAAATTTGTTCCTGAATCAATCTTCTCAGTCTTTATTGACTCGATGCTCTTTATTATTTTTTTATTTTTCTTAGGAATTGTATTCATCTAATCGAATTATAAATTGAAGTGGATAAGTTCCTTATTGAATAAGGAAACCCCCCACCCCAAGCCGTGCCTGCATTTTTAATTGCAATGGACGAATCAAATATAGTATATATTAATGCTTTATTACTTAATGCTTTATTACACTGCCTTTCTTTTTTTATGAGATAGTTCATAGACCATACATATTGGAATAATATAATATATCATTGCTATTCTTTTTCTTTCTTTCTCTCACCTTTCCATCTATCCATATCCCTTTGTTTTTTCTTCACAACCTTAATTTAATAATATAATAATTTGATTCATTTTTTTATTTTCTGTAAAAAAGATTTCAGTTGCTACAACAATATGATCGATACATCATATCATATAGTGACTGGTTCCCTGGATCCAGATAATACGAAGCAATGAGCTGGTTATTAGTTATATAGTTAGTAGTTCATACTAGGGGACATCCCCTTGTTTTTTAATCCTAACCCTAAATTAAATAAAAAACCAACGAGTCACACACTAAGCATAGCAATTAGATTGGAGTCAATCAAATTGTTATTAAACCCTATAGAATTAAGAATTCGAAAAATGAGAATTTGTTTTGATTGAACGGAAAAAAAAATAACCGAGTTTGTGATTTTTTATTCAATTGCCGGATGGATGAAATAGAAAGACAACCAAAGGACCATTATTCCTCGCCTGCAAATATCCAAATTTTTATTCCTAATGCCCCGTAGATAGTTCGAACTGTATAGGAACAATAATCAATTTTAGCTCGAATGGTTTGTAGGGGAACCCTACCTTCTCTGATCCATTCGATACGTGCAATTTCTTTTCCATCGATACGCCCTGAAATTTGTATTTGAATTCCTTTTGTATCTGCTTGTTCAGTTAATTCAATAGCTTTTTTCATTGCCTTTCGGAATGAAACTCTATTCTTTAATTGTCCGGCTATAAATTCTGCAAGAATATTAGGTTGTCCATAAGGTTTTGCAACTCTTGTGATAGAAATGTTAAGTTTTCGGTTCACCGAATTAAATTCTTTTTGTACATTTCTCTGTAATTCTTCGATTCCTCGCGGGCTGCCCTCTATTAAAAATTTTTGGAATCCCATATATATTATGACCTGGATCAGATCGATTCTTTTTTGAATCTTTATGCGTGCAATTCCCTCGACACCAGAGGATATTTTCATATTTTTTTGTACATAATTCTTGATACAATCCTGTATTTTTTTATCTTCCTGGAGACCCTCGGAATAACTTTTTGGTTGTGAAAACCAAACAGAATGATGACTTTGGGTTGTACCAAGTCGGAAACCGAGTGGATTTATTTTTTGTCCCATAACACCTCGTTGTTTCTATAAGTCCATATCATTTCTCTATTAGTCCATGTCATTCTGTTCCGATATAGCATATGATACATCATATATAGATACCTCTCTCTGACATCTGTATATTTATCTTTATATACCCATCCATATTTTCTTAACCATATGAAATAGTTTTTATCTTTAGATATATCTTGCAATACAATAGTTATATGACAGCTGGGTCTTTTTATCGGATAACTACGCCCTCTAGCTCTGGGTTTTAACTTTTTGATGATAGTACCCTCATTAACTTCAGCTTGACTAATGATTAAAGCCGTTTCGTTGAAACCCATATTGTGACTAGCATTTGCTGCCGCAGAATAAACTAATTTTAAAATCGGATAGCATGCTCGATAAGGCATGAGTTCTAATATCATAAGCGTTTCCTCGTAGGTACGCCCACGAATCTGATCAATTACTCTTCGCGCTTTATGAGCAGACATACGTATATGTTGACCTAAAGCGTATACTTCTACATCCGGGTCACTCTTTATCATAAGGTTCACCTCCCACCAATAAATGACAAGCACCCATATTCACTTTATTAATTAACGACGAGATTTATTATCGTTTCTCGCATGCCCCCGGAAATTCCGAGTAGGTGCAAATTCCCCCAATTTGTGACCCACCATACGATCCGTTATATAAATAGGCAAATGCTCCTTTCCATTATGAATAGCAATTGTATGGCCGATCATTGTGGGTATAATGGTAGATGCCCGGGACCAAGTTACGGTTGTGTCTTTTTCTGCCCTCATGTTGAGCTTTGCAATTTTTCCCAAAAAATGATTAGCTACAAAAGGATTTTTTTTTAGTGAACGTGTCACAGCTAATTACTCCTATCTTTTTTATTTTTTTTTTTGTAAAGACGAGGAAACATATTCTATTTTCAATATTCTCCTATTTACTACGGCGACGCAGAATCAAGCTATCACTATATTTATTTCTTTTTCTACTTCTTCTTCCAAGCGCAGGATAACCCCAAGGGGTTGTGGGTTTTTTTCTACCAATTGGGGCCCTCCCTTCACCACCCCCATGGGGATGGTCTACAGGGTTCATAACGACTCCTCTTACTACAGGACGCTTACCTAACCAACGCTTAGATCCGGCTCTACCCAAACTTTTCTGGTTCACCCCAACATTACCCACTTGTCCGACTGTTGCTGAGCAGTTTTTGGATATCAAACGGACCTCCCCAGATGGTAATTTTAATGTGGCCGATTTACCCTCTTTTGCAATCAGTTTCGCTACAGCACCCGCTGCTCTCGCTAATTGTCCACCCTTTCCAAGTGTGATTTCTATGTTATGTATGGCCGTGCCTAAGGGCATATCGGTTGAAGTAGATTCTTCTTTTTGATCCATCAAAACCCCTTCCCAAACTGTACAAGCTTCTTCCAAAGCATACGGCTTTCTGGATGTATATGATATCTAGACAGATGGATCTCATATGAATCGTATGATGAAGTACCACATGAGTGGATATATAGGAATCCAAATCTGCCGAATCACTCATGTTATGATCTTCTACATCCTAGGTCTCTCCGTTCCTTCATCTGGCTTATGTTCTTCATGTAGCATTCAGACCGAATGACTCTATGAAATTACGTCGATACTTCCACATATTACGGGTAACGTAGGAGACATATCTATTTTCCCCGGGGGTAGAATTACCACTGCTTAGCTTTCAATTCGCCTCTGACCATCAAATGAAATGTGAATAACCCGTCCTCCTCTCTTTGAAACAAGGGGTGCTTCCGGCTCTGTCGGTGCTTCAAACAATTTTGTCTTCTCCATATTACTATATCTCTAGAGTCAATAATTTTTTATGAGGAACTACTGAACTCAATCACTTGCTGCCGTTACTCTTCAGTTTTCTGTTGAGGTCTATCCCGTAGAGGTACTCAAATTGGATCAGTGATCGATTTCTAGGTTTCGTTGTAAACCTAATTGGTTACTTCCAATTACGTAAATCAATGGTTCAAACCGCACTCAAAGGTAGGGCATTTCCCATTGAGATAGGAACTTCTGTACCAGAAACAATGGTATCTCCAATTATAGCCCCTCTGGGATGTAAAATATATCTCTTCTCACCATCCCCATAGTGTATGAGACAAATATATGCATTTCGATTAGGGTCGTATTCTATGGTTACGATTCTACCAGATATGTCTTTTTCATTCCGTCGAAAATCGATTTTACGGTATAGACGCTTATGACCTCCCCCTCTATGCCTTGCGGTAATGATTCCTCTGGCATTACGACCTTTACCACAACGACGCTGTCCATGGATCAAATTATTTCGTGGATTGGATTTCACTTGACTGCCGACGGCTCCATTGCGTGTGCTCGGGGTAGAAGTTTTGTATAAATGTATCGCCGTGTTATTAAGTATTTTGATTTAAGTTCTTTTCTTTCTAAGAGGTGGAATAGAATAACCCGGTTGAAGCGTAATGATCATACGTCTGTAATGCATTGTATGTCCCATAATGGGTCCCATTCTTCTACCCTTTCCTGGGAGTCGATGGCTATTCATAGCTATTACCTTGACACCAAAGAAGAGTTCGACCCAATGCTTTATTTCTGTCCTAGTTGATCCTGATTCGACATTAGAAGTATATTGATTGTTCCCCAATAACCGAATACTTTTGTCTGTAAATACTGCATATTTGATTCCATCCATAAATCCATTTTCTTCCCTATGAGTTCCAGTATCGATAAGAATTCTATTTCTTACTGTTCATATGTTATGGTATGAATATACCATACCAATTCGTTATGTATGGATGATGAGATTTCATTGATACAGAGCCAATTCCAATAGACGTATTGAACGTTCCCGTTGGCGTGCATCCAGCAGGAATTGAACCTACGAATTTGCCAATTATGAGTTGGGCGCTTTAACCATTCAGCCATGGATGCGTAACGGGGATCGTCGTACATCGTGAATAACCAAATTCCAATTGAAATGAAATCCTTAGGAGGAATCAATGAAGCAGGAAGCAGTGAAACGACATCCATTAAAATCCTGGATCTTCGAATTGAGAGAGATATTGAGAGGGATCAAGAATTCTCACTATTTCTTAGATTCGTGGACCAAATTCGATTCCGTGGGATCTTTCACTCACATTTTTTTCCACCAAGAACGTTTTATGAAACTCTTTGACCCCCGAATTTGGAGTATCCTACTTTCACGCGATTCACAGGGTTCAACAAGCAATCGATATTTCACGATCAAAAGTGTAGTACTGCTTGCAGTAGCGGTCCTTATATATCGTATTAACAATCGAAATATGGTCGAAAGAAAAAATCTCTCTTTGATGGGGCTTCTTCCTATACCTATGAATTCCATTGGACCCAGAAATGATACATTGGAAGAATCTTTTGGGTCTTCCAATATCAATAGGTTGATTGTTTCGCTCCTGTATCTTCCAAAAGGGAAAAAGATCTCTGAGAGTTGTTTCATGGATCCGAAAGAGAGTACTTGGGTTCTCCCAATAACTAAAAAGTGTATCATGCCTGAATCTAACTGGGGTTCGCGGTGGTGGAGGAACCGGATCGGAAAAAAGAGGGATTATAGTTGTAAGATATCTAATGAAACCGTAGCTGGAATTGAGATCTCATTCAAAGAGAAAGATATCCAATATCTGGAGTCTCCTTTTGTATCCTATACGGATGATCCGATCCGCAAGGACCATGATTGGGAATTGTTTGATCGTCTTTCTCCGAGGAAGAAGCGAAACATAATTAACTTGAATTCGGGACAGCTATTCGAAATCTTAGTGAAACACTGGATTTGTTATCTCATGTCTGCTTTTTGTGAAAAAAGACCAATTGAAGTGGAGGGTTTCTTCAAACAACAAGGAGCTGGGTCAACTATTCAATCAAATGATATTGAGCATGTTTCCCATCTCCTCTCGAGAAACAAGTGGGGTATTTCTTTGCAAAATTGTGCTCAATTTCATATGTGGCAATTCCGCCAAGATCTCTTCATTAGTTGGGGGAAGAATCCGCACGAATCGGATTTTTTGAGGAACGTATCGAGAGAGAATTGGATTTGGTTAGACAATGTGTGGTTGGTAAACAAGGATCGATTTTTTAGCAAGGTACGGAATGTATCGTCAAATATGCAATATGATTCCACAAGATCTATTTTCGTTCAAGTAACGGATTCTAGCCAATTGAAAGGATCTTCTGATCAACCCAGAGATCATTTTGATTCCATTAGTAATGAGAATTCGGAATATCACACATTGATCAATCAAAGAGAGATTCAACAACTAAAAGAAAGATCGATTCTTTGGGATCCTTCCTTTCTTCAAACGGAACGAACAGAGATAGAATCAGACCGATTCCCGAAATGCCTTTCTGGGGATTCCTCAATGTCCCGGCTATTCACGGAACGTGAGAAGCAGATGAATAATCATCTGCTTCCGGAAGAAATCGAAGAATTTCTTGGGAATCCTACAAGATCAATTCGTTCTTTTTTCTCTGACAGATGGTCAGAACTTCATCTGGGTTCGAATCCTACTGAGGGGTCCACTAGAGATCAGAAATTGTTGAAGAAACAACAAGATTTTTCTTTTGTCCCTTCCAGGAGATCGGAAAATAAAGAAATGGTTGATATGTTCAAGATAATTACGTATTTACAAAATACCGTCTCAATTCATCCTATTTCATCAGATCCGGGATGTCATATGGTTCCGAAGGATGAACCGGATATGGACAGTTCCAATAAGATTTCATTCTTGAACCCAAATTCATTTTTTTATTTATTTCATCTATTCCATGACCGGAACAGGGGAGGATACACGTTGCACCACGATTTTGAATCAGAAGAGGGATTTCAAGAAATGGCAGATCTATTAACTCTATCAATAACCGAGCCGGATCTGGTGTATCATAAGGGATTTGCCTTTTCTATTGATTCCTACAGATTGGATCAAAAAAAATTCTTGAATGAGGTATTCAACTCCAGGGATGAATCGAAAAAGAAATCTTTATTGGTTCTACCTCCTATTTTTTATGAAGAGAATGAATCTTTTTATCGAAGGATCAGAAAAAAATTGGTCCGGATCTCCTGCGGGAATGCTTTGGAAGATCCAAAACAAAAAATAGTGGTATTTGCTAGCAACCACATAATGAAGGCAGTCAATCAATATAGATTGATCCAAAATCTGATTCAAATCCAATATAGCACCCATGGGTACATAAGAAATGTATCGAATCCATTTTTTTTAATGAATAGATCCGATCGCAACTTCGAATATGGAATTCAAAGGGATCAAATAGGAAATGATACTCTGAATCATAGAACTATAATGAAATATACGATCAACCAACATTTCTCGAATTTGAAAAAGAGTCAGAAGAAATGGTTCGATCCTCTTATTTCTCGAACCGAGAGATCCATGAATCGGGATCCTGATGCATATAGATACAAATGGTCCAATGGGAGCAAGAATTTCCAGGAAAATTTGGAACATTTCGTTTCTGAGCAGAAGAGCCTTTTTCAAGTAGTGTTCGATCGATTACGTATTAATCAATATTCGATTGATTGGTCCGAGGTTATCG